CCAAATTAATAAATAAAAAAAGGATCAAAATACAAAATAGCTATTTTTCCGATTTGATTCTATATTAATTCAAAGAAAAAGAAAGTTTTCTTTTTTGAATTGAATGAAGTTACACAACAAAGTTCTTATTCTATTTTAATAGAATAAAAAGATTTTGATTATATTAGTTTACTCAACTCAAGAGTTGCTCAATGAATCTGTTGATTTGGAATCACAGGATGGGTAGATGTCACAGATGATGAATGGATTTCTTACCTATGTCACTATATTTTTGTTCGTCTATAATGATTGATTGATGAATAAAAAACTTTCAATTGTATTTTTCAAGTGGTATTTTTGCTTATCTTCCTATATTTCTTTCAAAAATGGAAACTTAGGGAAGTGCTTTTTAAACATATGTATAAAAAGAACATATTTCATTTAGCCTCTTCATGCCCACTATAACTAGTTATTTCGGTTTTCTACTAGCAGCTTTAACTATAACCTCATCTCTATTTATCGGTCTGAGCAAGATACGACTTATTTGATTTGAAATTCTGAAATTAATTGAATGAACAATTCATAAAAATAAATGTTTCTGGGATATTCAATATATTCTATAGTTCCTTACCGTGTCAATTTCCAATTCTTGGTCATTGAGATTCATGGGCAATACAGATTAATATTTAAGGATATATATTACCTCCCCCTTTCTCCTTTCAAACAAATTCAAATGATTGAAGTTTTTCTATTTGGAATCGTCTTAGGTCTAATTCCTATTACTTTGGCTGGATTATTCGTAACTGCATATTTACAATACCGACGTGGTGATCAGTTGGACCTTTGATTCATTAACATCTTTTTTGTTTATTGACCTCCTATTTCTTTGTTTTAATCCTAATCCACAGGAGGTAAAATTAAGACTTTAGACTGCTGTTCCATTATTTCAGTGTCATTCTCGATCTAAAAGAATGGAATCACGCTCTATAGGATTTGAACCTACGACATCGGGTTTTGGAGACCCGCGTTCTACCGAACTGAACTAAGAGCGCTTTATTTTCATAAAAAATCTTATGTGACCCCAATTCATCTTGCATGCATATACTATCATAATCTATATATATATAGAAATAGAAATCGATATATATTGATAGAATATATATCGATTTCTATTGAGTATGTATGTCCAATTTAAATCGGTCTCAATTGATCCCTTGTTACTGCTCATAAGATAAGTAATAGTTAGGGATAGGGATGACAGGATTTGAACCCGTGACATTTTGTACCCAAAACAAACGCGCTACCAAGCTGCGCTACATCCCTTTCAATTGGTTTACAGTGTCATTGTAAAGAATCTTTGTCTTGTTTTCCACATCTTGATTTTCTCCGTTGATATATATAAATTATCCTGCCATTTTTTTCTTTTTAGTTTCATATCGTATAACATATAATATTAATTAGAATATAATTCTAATTAGAATAATATTAATATATTAATAATAAAAGACTTATATCCATATGAAATCCGCCGAACAAAAGAAAAGATGAATATTTTTAGGGAATGCTCGGGCAGAGCAGAAATGGACCTCTTTTTTTTTGTTAAAAAAAAAAGAATATATAATGAATCGTTGTACATTTCAATTTGAATTAGGAATTCTACGTACAAATACAAGTGGTTATTAACTAAATAACCATCTGATCATATTCATATATGTAATTATGTATTCCAAATTACAATAAAACAATAAAGAATAAGAATTAAGAATAAAGAAGGAGGGTTTTAAATGCGAGATCTAAAAACATATCTCTCCGTGGCACCAGTGGTAAGTACTCTATGGTTCGGGGCTTTAGCAGGTCTATTGATAGAGATCAATCGTTTATTCCCGGATGCATTGATATTCCCCTTTTTTTCATTCTAGTTATTGACACGGGAAGGGGTGAAGAAGATTAGAGATACAATCAAATATCTGTGATTAATCCCCCCTTCTCCTTCTTTTTTTTTTTTTTTAGAATTCGAATAAGTTAGAAAAGAGAAAGAATAAAGTCGGATTCGGCCTCAGTGAAACTCGTAATTCGGTCCAGGCTTCAATTGAATTTAATTAAAAAGAAATTCAAAATTCAATTAATAATCAATTCCATTTCTATTAAATAATAGAATAGGGTGAGACCAGAAATGGAATGGCTAGGGCGGGGCAACAATATCATACAGGATACTTAAATGAAAACTGAAATAGTGTACTGTGATTCTAAATATAGTTAGAAATCATTGTATTACTTAATTATTACTATACTCTATTGATTGGAACGAGATCCTTCCTAATTTGATTTCGAGTTAGCAACTTCTATTATTTATTCTTTTTTTTTTTTCGTTCCTTTTCGCTTCGAATCGTAAAATAGAAGAGTTAAGTGAATCAAAAACCCAAAGGAGGTTCATGGCCAAGGGTAAAGATATCCGAATAAGGGTTATTTTGGAATGTACCAGTTGTGTTCGAAACAGTGTTAATAAGAAATCAACGGGTATTTCCAGATATATTACTCAAAAGAATCGACACAATACGCCTAGTCGATTGGAATTGAGAAAATTCTGTCCCTGTTGTTGCAAACATACGATTCACGGGGAGATAAAGAAATAGAGAAAATTGATCGCTTGTGTGTTACCCCTCCCAGGAACATGAAAAATGATATATTTTTTTCATATTGTTCTAAATTTATAAATTCTATTAGAAATTGTATATATAACATATATTTCAAATATATTTAAATATTTAAAAATCTAAGAATCAAAAAAAAGAAACAAAACAAATCCTATTTTGTAAGAAATAGGATTTTCGGGATAAGGAATAAGCAAACCATGGATAAATCTAAGCGACCCTTTCTTAAATCCAAGCGATCTTTTCGTAGGCGTTTGCCCCCGATCCAATCGGGGGATCGAATTGATTATAAAAACATGAGTTTAATTAGTCGATTTATTAGTGAACAAGGAAAAATATTATCTCGACGGGTGAATAGATTGACCTTAAAACAACAACGATTAATCACGATTGCTATAAAACAAGCTCGTATTTTATCTTCGTTACCTTTTCTTAATAATGAAAAACAATTTGAAAAAAGCGAGTCGGCCGCTAGAACTACAGGTCTTAAAACAAAAAAAAGATAGGGTTACTTTTCAATTGAATTCCAATTCCAATCTAAACTCAAATCAAATGTGGATTGATGTTTTGTTCGAAAACTACGACAATCCAATTTGGATTATCGTGTTGTATGTAAGAAAAAAGAGAATCGGTGAAGAAGAATAAATATTTTTTTATTGAACGTGGTTGTTCATTTTGACGACTTTATCATATGATTCTATTTTATCATACAAATCTCTACTCTACCTTCCCGGAGTTCAGTCTCCGGGGAATTTTTATTTTATGATCTCATTGGAAATCATATAAAGACAATTCCTATTTAATATAGCTATTTGTGCAAGTATTTTACGATTAAGAAGCAACTGCCTCTTGTACAGATTATACATAAAGATACTATAACTATAGTATATATTATTTCTATTTTCACGAATTACTGCATTTATTCGACTGATCCACAAACGACGAAAATCTCTTTTTTTCCTATCTCTATCCCGATGAGCCGAAACCAAAGCTTTTATTTTCTGTTGAGTAATAGTTCGAGTAAGTCTTGAATGAGCCCCTCGAAAGCTTGATGTAAATAAACGAATTTTTGTCCTACGTTTCCGAGCTATATATCCTCGTTTAATTCTGGTCATTGAATAAATGAGACTTTGATGAATAATTAATTCTTTGATGAATAACTATTTGATTTGATTTCTTTTCTTTCAGTTATTCTTTTCCCTTTACTAGTCTATTAATAATAAAAACGGATTCTTCCAATGTATAAAATAAAGAATTCCAATGGCTTTTGCTACTATAACCTTCCCAACCACGATTTTTTCTTTTTATTTCTAAGCATTTAACCTCGAAATAAGAAATTGTGTTGATACTAGGTATCAAAAAAACATATTCAATTAAATAGAAATGGATAAAGAAATAGTGGATTCCATCGTTTCTATGGTTACTTCTTAAACGGCGAGGTCCTCTCTATACACCGGAGCCCCTTCTCTCATTTAATCAATGCTATTGTTAACTTGTACAGTTCACACTCTTTGGCTCTACCCATGAAATAGCTAGTAATAGGTCTTTCACAACGAAATCTAACTATACAGTAACGGTATTTAAGTATGAAGATTAGCTGGGTAGCTGACCCTGTTAGTCCGTTCTTGCAAGAATAAGGGCATAATCTTTCCGCTTTTGAATTTGGAAATAGGATTTCCCCTGCTTAATGGATAAGCATTTGCTACCAATGGGGAAGTCTTTCTCATCTGAAATTGCAAATTGAGGTGATTGGATTTGCGCCAACGGAAACCATAAATTTGATAAACAATAGAAGGATATATATTATTAATAGATTCTTTTTTTAAGTTTTTTTTTTAAAGATAGTGAATGGAGTTCTTCCATTCTATCCTAACCGATCACTGATACTGGAATAATTTGTTTCCTCTCTTTTGTCTTAGTCCATGATCGGAACGAGTCGCACATACACCCTAGTACATGTTCCTCGTCGCTGAGGGCATCCCCGAAGGGCGGGGGATTTCGTGACATTTCGGATTGGCTGTCTTGTGTTTCTAATAAGTTGTTTAATAGTTGGCATGTTGAATCGTATACATAATGAGCTGGTTTAGATCAATCCTAACCCGATGATTCTGAATTACTTATATTCTATATTAATACATTAATTAATAGAGATATTCTATTAAATCCGGTAAGAAGATAAGATCTCAAATTGTGTATTTGCGCGGAATCCCTGCTAATTTTTTATTCAACCGCTACAAGATCAACAATTCCATGAGCTTGGGCTTCTGCTGCTGACATAAAAACATCCCTTTCCATGTCTTCGGATACAACCCATAAGGGTTTGCCCGTTCTTTGTACATAAACCCTTGTGATAGTTTCGCGCAGTTTCAGTAGTTCTTCCGCTTCCAGGATAAATTCTCCCGTTTGTGCCTCATAAAAAGAACTTGCGGGTTGATGGATCATTACCCTGACGATATAACATAATAAATGGTTCCTCTATCTCGCACGATAAGGCGAGAGATAAAGAATAATAAAAGACAAAGATAGAATTGAACAACCGTACAGGCATCTTTTTGCGTATTGCATACGGCTCTACTATGGAATTGGTTTTTACCTTCCATCGAAGAAATAGAAAATAGAGAGGGTCTATCAGACCTAGATCGGTAAATGATCCAATAACCACCCTTCCTTTTTTGTTTTGGAGTAGTTAAAAAATACTATGATGGTTCCGTTGCTTTATTATTTCGTCTGTTATTCAGCAATCCCAAAGTTTCTTTTTTTTTTTCAAATTATAAATTATATAATATTTATATAATATTTATATAATATATAAGTAAAAAAAAGATCTTGTTTTTTTTTATTTTCATATTCTTTCATAACATAAATATTGTTAAAAGCTTTCCGGTGTGAAAACAAAAAAGTTTGTGACGCTGAAATAGGCTCCTGATAGATCAGATAAAATCGGAAATACCCCTTTTCTCATACTACTCTTTCGATACATAATCGAATGGTTTTGAAAAAATTTCGCATATCGAATTCGAAGTGCCATGCTATTATTACTTAATATTCATATGGCGAAGGCATAGTCTTCTTTTTTTTTATCAAATAAAAGACTCATTGGCGCCAAGCGTGAGGGAATGCTAGACGTTTGGTAATTTCTCCTCCTGCGAGAATAAAAGATCCCATTGAAGCGGCTAATCCCATGCATACTGTCTGGACATCTGGTTGCACAAATTGCATAGTATCATAAATAGCTATTCCGGGTATTACCCATCCGCCCGGAGAATTTATAAACAAATACAAATCTTTGGTATTATCCTCTATACTGAGATATACCATAAGGCCAATAAGTTGATTCGATATCTCACTATCAATCCCTTGGCCTAAAAAAAGTAGTCTTTCTCGATAAAGTCGGTTGATTAGGATAAAATTTTATCCCTTAGGAGCCGTACATGCACCTTTTGATGCATACGGTTCACCAAAAATCGCGAAAAAGAATCAATGTGTAGATTTCAACTCTCTTTCTTTTTTCATAGCAGACTCTTTCGAACTTCTAACGAAAGGTCTTTTTCTTACATTTTTCAAGAAAGACGATTTTTGACCCGTTTATCTATATTAATCTATATTCTATTAAAAAAAAATAAAAAAAAAATAATGTACTAAACACTTATTGAACTAACTTCTCATTGATGTATTGTTTTCATCGAGATCGAATCCAAATCGCGATGTAATTCTCTTGTTTCTGAATGGGCTTCTTCAATTCTTTTAGGTTTCTGTTCTACTCTCCGAGTAAAGATTTACCCGATTTGGATTTGCACATATAGCACAAATCCTCCAATACCACGTCTTTTTGCTACGACTTCTTTTTTTTTTTTCTTCAATTTATTTCATGTTTTCCAGCAAATACAAATATCTGATAGAAGTAGTAATCGTAGATATATTACCAATTGGGTTTTTTTCTAAACAGAGCCTGGATGCTTCATTTTATTGGTCCAACCAAGCCAACCATAAATTATTGTAAATTGATAATATTAATCTGGATACCTCCCCAAAAAAAGATCTAATTACACTTCACGCTCCAAATTTTTGCTGATTCAATCAATCTTTTTTGGGGTGAAAGAGAGGATATCTCGATCGGGGGAGAGAACGGGGAAATCCCATATGACCCAATATATCTGACAAGTCGCACTATACGTCAACCCAAGATGCATCTTCCTCTCCAGGACTTCGAAAGGGTACTTTTGGAACACCAATAGGCATTAAATGAAAAAAGAATTCAATTAAGTAGTATATCTCGCTTTGATGCGGAAACGTAACAATGGGTTTATTGTCTTAATAATGATTGGTCTTTATCATATTTTATTTATAGATTGAAGAAATTCGTAAAACAAAATCCTAAATACAAAAGGAAGACCAAGTGACTAAAGCAAAATTCTTACGAATAGGTCCTTTGAGTGATGAACAAATATGTCTGCATTCACTGATATAAAGATATAAACACTCATATAAAATACGGTCAACCCCCCCTCCCCTCCACCATTGCGTATTGTTACTTATCGGGTATAGAATAGATCTGCTTCTTTTGTTCCTACGAATAGAATTCTTCCATTATTACTAAAAAACTAGAACAAATATTAATCCTTTCCCCGAGATAATCCACTAAAAAGAGAGGGTCCATAGTATAGTTTTTTACAGTGCAATAAAGTTACATAGTGTCTATTTTTTGTTGATATAAGAGGTATTTTCATGGGTTTGCCTTGGTATCGTGTTCATACCGTCGTATTAAATGATCCCGGCCGTTTGCTTTCTGTCCATATAATGCATACAGCTCTGGTTGCTGGTTGGGCTGGTTCGATGGCTCTATATGAATTAGCCGTTTTTGATCCCTCTGACCCTGTTCTTGACCCAATGTGGAGACAAGGTATGTTTGTTATACCCTTCATGACTCGTTTAGGAATAACCAATTCATGGGGCGGTTGGAGTATCACAGGAGGGACTATAACGAATCCAGGTATTTGGAGTTACGAAGGTGTGTCCGGGGCACATATTGTGTTTTCTGGCTTGTGCTTTTTGGCGTCTATCTGGCATTGGGTATATTGGGATCTAGAAATCTTTTGTGATGAACGTACAGGAAAACCTTCTTTGGATTTGCCAAAAATCTTTGGAATTCATTTATTTCTTTCCGGGGTGGCTTGTTTTGGTTTTGGCGCATTTCATGTAACAGGATTGTATGGTCCTGGAATATGGGTGTCCGATCCTTATGGACTAACCGGAAGGGTACAATCCGTAAATCCCGCATGGGGTGTGGAAGGTTTTGATCCTTTTGTTCCAGGGGGAATAGCCTCTCATCATATTGCAGCAGGGACATTGGGCATATTAGCGGGCCTTTTCCACCTTAGTGTCCGTCCACCCCAACGTCTGTACAAAGGATTGCGTATGGGAAATATTGAAACCGTCCTTTCCAGTAGTATCGCTGCTGTCTTTTTTGCAGCTTTTGTTGTTGCTGGAACTATGTGGTATGGTTCAGCAACTACCCCGATTGAATTATTTGGTCCCACTCGTTATCAATGGGATCAAGGATACTTCCAGCAAGAAATATATCGAAGAGTTGGTGCTGGGCTAGCTGAAAATCAAAGTTTATCAGAAGCTTGGTCTAAAATTCCCGAAAAATTAGCCTTTTATGATTACATTGGCAATAATCCGGCAAAAGGGGGATTGTTTAGAGCGGGCTCAATGGACAATGGGGATGGAATAGCTGTTGGGTGGTTAGGACACCCTATCTTTAGAGATAAAGAGGGGCGTGAACTTTTTGTACGTCGTATGCCTACTTTTTTTGAAACATTTCCGGTTGTTTTGGTAGACGGAGACGGAATTGTTAGAGCCGATGTTCCTTTTCGAAGGGCGGAATCGAAGTATAGTGTCGAACAAGTAGGTGTAACTGTTGAATTCTATGGTGGCGAACTCAATGGAGTCAGTTATAGTGATCCTGCTACTGTGAAAAAATATGCTAGACGTGCTCAATTGGGTGAAATTTTTGAATTAGATCGTGCTACTTTGAAATCTGATGGTGTTTTTCGTAGCAGTCCAAGGGGTTGGTTTACTTTTGGACATGCTTCGTTTGCTCTGCTCTTCTTTTTCGGACACATTTGGCATGGTGCTAGAACCTTGTTCAGAGATGTTTTTGCTGGTATCGACCCAGATTTGGATGCTCAAGTCGAATTTGGAGCATTCCAAAAACTTGGAGATCCAACTACAAGAAGACAAGTAGTCTGATACAACATTGTTTTGTTCCTTTTGGACTTTATTTTCTTTTTGTGATTTGAATTTGACATAGGGAACCGGATAAATCTTGATTTGAATCGCTACCTTTTCTTTTACTCTTGTTCTTTCTTTTTCTTTATCCGAGAGACGATCCCAAATAAACAGGTATGAAAGCTATAATTGTAAACCACGATCAAATCCATGGAAGCATTGGTTTATACATTCCTCTTAGTTTCTACTTTAGGAATAATTTTTTTCGCTATCTTTTTTAGAGAACCACCTAAAGTCCCAACTAAAAAGATGAAATGATTTTTCATTATCTCAATTGAAGTAATGAGCCTCCCACTCCCAATATTGGGAGTGGGAGGCTCATTACTTCAACTAGTCCCCATGTTCTTCGAATGGATCTCTTAGTTGTTGAGAGGGTTGCCCAAAAGCAGTATATAAGGCGTACCCAGTAAAACTTACAAGTAAACCAGATATAGAGATGGCAACTAGGGTTGCTGTTTCCATTATTATATAATTTCAAGACCAAAATGGATCTAGGATAAGATCATTTATTTACAGCGGAATGGTATACAAAGTCAACAGATCTCAATGAATAAAAAATAGGATTTATGGCTACACAAACTGTTGAGGGTAGTTCTAGATCTGGTCCAAGACGAACTACTGTAGGGAATTTATTGAAACCATTGAATTCGGAATATGGTAAAGTAGCTCCTGGTTGGGGAACTACTCCTTTGATGGGTGTTGCAATGGTTCTATTTGCGATATTTCTATCTATTATTTTGGAGATTTATAATTCTTCCATTTTACTGGACGGAATTTCTATGAATTAGATTCACAAGAACTGACTAACTAGTTTTTCAATACAAAGTGAAGCATTTAGGTCTTAGATTTTTAGCCCATTCTAGTTTGGTTTGGTAGTTCGACCGTGGAATTTCTTTTCTTCTGTATTTCCGGAATATGAGTGTGTGACTTGTTAGAATTGATCCTATTGATAGTACAGAGAATGAGTCTGTCATCTTGATAGAGATGGTTTTACCCCGTCGGATATTTATTCTAGTATTTGGAGCACGGAATATAGAAAATAGATTCTAAAGTATTAGAACTATGATTCATACTTAATA